AAGTTATATACAAATCACTACCCCCTTTTTTGTATTTCCTTAATTTATTTCCTTAATTGAATTTCGTAGGACGAAGTTCCTTAAAAACCTCTGCCTTCTTTAAAATATCCTGAACAGTTTCTGTAGGTTGAGCCCCTTTTTCAAGGAAATATAAAATAGCAGGAACATTTAAATAAGTTTGATTCTTTATCGGATCATAAAAACCTACTTTCTGAAGATCTTTTCCTTCTCTTCGGGATCGAACATCAATTGCAACGATTCGATAGACGGCTCATTGGGATAGATATAGATGAACAACACCCCCCCTAGAAACGTATAGGAAGCTTTCTCCTCGTACGGCTCGAGAAAAATGATTGATTTGTCTCTCTATGGAATTCTATCTAAGAAATGACAACTGGATCCATAAAATGATCAAAGTAATTAAAGATGTAAGTCGTTTTTTCTTCGTTCTTCCTTAAAATGAAAAAGAAATCATCCGTATTCTCATAACTCAAGTTGGATAACTTTCAAATAGTTCAAAGGAAAATCTTTCGACAATTTCATTTATTGAGCGGTCTTTCCTCCTTTTTTGTTTGTCTCGTTTAAAATTGGATTCTTCAGTCTGATCCAGTTATTAAGACAATAAAAAAGGTGTTTCCTTGTTCTGGGATCCTTTATCTTTGTTTTATTTTAAATCATTGGGTTTAAACATTACTTCGGTGCTTTTTAATCCTTTCAAAATGGCAGCAACATACCCTTTTTGCGATTTCTATGAAAAAATCCTACAAGATGGTGGATTCCCTCGTGAAACACTTTGGATCGAAAAAGTCTGATCAATTCCAATAAATTTGTTAATTGGAAACTTGCTCGAATTGGATTCTTTCGATTTCCATACCTAAGATATATTTACGAAGTTGTTTCAATTTTTTTTATTGATTGGCATTAACCCTAGACCCTTGCCCCGAGAAAGAAATTAATACTTTCTACTCGAGCTCCATCATGGACTATTTACATTCCAAGACAACAAAAAACGAGGGGTTCTAGTGAAACAGAACCAATGATGTCGAGCTAAGAGCACCTTCATTCCTACAAAAAATGGTGGATGTACAAATCCACAACGGATCGTGTCCTTCAAGTCGCACGTTGCTTTCTACCACATCGTTTCAAACGAAGTTTTACCATCACATTCCTCTAAGAACCGGTATGGAATTGATTCAATTATGGAATCATGAATAGTCATTGGTTGGGATGATGTATATCCGCCATAATGTATAGTATTCTCTATATCTATAGTCTAGTCATTGATTGGGATGATGCTTATCTTCCATAATGTAGGGTCTCTAGGTATAATTAATACTATAACTAGAGGTGGAGTAAGCTCTTGGTAAAAAAATTTTAGGAAAGAATATAGAGATGGAGAAAGAATTCGACAAAAAAATTTTAGTAAAAAATCATTCCTAATATGTATAAATACCACTTCATATTGTTCAGTAGGTATAACTGCTACTTTATATTTATAGAACCCTATTATTAAGTGGAACTCTATTACTACGTCGAAATATTTTACTTCATCTTCATCGAACATAAACCTAATAAACCTATTAGTATAGAACATAAAATTATTAGTCAGTTGAGAAAGTTTACTTTGTTTGATAGAACATTATTATTATATAACATTATTATTAATTTGTCTACCATTATTAAGTTTGATAGAACATTATTATTATATAACATTATTATTAATATATAACATTATTATTAATTTGTCTACCATTATTAACATTATAATTATTAACATTATAATATTTATTAATAAATAATATATATTTATATAAATAATTAAAATAATAATTAAATAATAATTAATAATCAATAAGACGAATAAACGAATTCTTTTTGATTCTGCATCTTCACGTGACTTAATAGGAGAGAAAGATTCAGCTTCTAAGGAATGATTAAAACTATTTATCTTTCGAAATTTCGAATAAATTTCGAAAGTTCCCCTTTCGACATCATTATTCCAAGAAAATTTTATAGTTAAAAATAACTTTTAATCAGCTTAGGAAAAAAGATAAGTCTTTTTTTCATCTGATTGAGAAAATCCAAAGAATGGGGAGGGTTTCGTATCTATCAATTCAATCAAATACACTGAGCAATTGTCACCGTTTAGAGATATTGAAATGAACGCCTTCCCATTACTGATTAACTCCTATCTACCCCATTCTATGGGACTGATGCAGCATAAATCAAAAGAAGGGGGTGTCCTAGTCTTTTTTATTTTTACGAAATGCAAGCTGTCTAGGCACAAAGCCAAACAAGTCCAGATTAAGTCCCGTTTTTGCTCCTTTTTTTCGATTTTAGCCTACCTCATTGATTAAGAATTAAGAGACTTAGTGAATTTAATTATTACCAAAAACCTACTCTTGGCGAAAAGTCAAGAAATCGACAAAAATGAAAATGGAATCTAATTAGGCTAATTTAGGGGGTAGAGAATACGCGATAGGGAATATGGATTCTTTCG